TTGGAGGCTCAAGTGGAGGCTCGTTTACTTATGTTTTCTCATATGAATCTATTGTCTCCATCTATTGGGAATCCAATTTCCCTACCAACCCAAGATATGCTTATTGGGCTCTATGTATTAACGAGCGGGAATCGCCGAGGTATTTGTGCAAATAGGTATAATCCATGTAATCGCATAAATTATCAAAATGAAAAAATGGATGCCAATAGCTATAAGTATACGAAAGAAAAAGAACCCTTTTTTTGTAATTCCTATGATGCAATTGGAGCTTATCGTCAGAAAAGAATCAATTTAGATAGTACTTTATGGCTCCGGTGGCAACTAGACCAACGCGTTATTGCTTCAAGAGAAGCTCCTATCGAAGTTCACTATGAATCTTTGGGTACTTATCATGAGATTTATGAGCACTACTTAATAGTAAGAAGTATAAAAAAAGAAATTCTTTGTACATACATTCGAACCACTGTTGGTCCTATTTCTCTTTATCGCGAAATAGAAGAAGCTATCCAAGGGTTGTGCCGGACCTGCTCATATGGTACCTAACCTAATAGTATGGTATTTATGCTAAGTAATTCTATGACACTGATGTGAATCAGTGTCTCTCTGGTTCAATTAGGACCATAGTTCCTGAATTTTTACGCGAATTTAAATCGAGAAAAGGACGTTTTCCAATCATTGACTCAAACCCATTGTCGAACCCCACTCAGCGGAATATGGAGGTACTTATGGCAGAACGGGCCAATACGGTCTTTCACAATAAAGTGATAGATGGAACTACCATTAAACGACTTATTAGCAGATTAATAGATCACTTCGGAATGGTATATACATCACACATTCTGGATCAAGTAAAGACCCTCGGGTTCCAGCAAGCCACTGCTACATCCATTTCATTAGGAATTGATGATCTTTTAACAATACCTTCTAAGGGATGGTTAGTCCAAGAAGCGGAACAACAAAGTTTGGTTTTGGAAAAACACCATTATTATGGAAATGTACACGCAGTAGAAAAATTACGACAATCCATTGAGATATGGTATGCTACAAGTGAATATTTGCGACAAGAAATGAATCCTAATTTTAGGATGACTGATCCTTTTAATCCAGTACATATGATGTCTTTTTCGGGAGCTAGAGGAAATGCATCTCAAGTACACCAATTAGTAGGTATGAGAGGGTTAATGTCGGATCCACAAGGACAAATGATCGATTTACCCATTCAAAGCAATTTACGTGAAGGACTGTCTTTAACAGAATATATAATTTCTTGCTACGGAGCCCGAAAAGGAGTTGTAGATACTGCTGTACGAACATCAGATGCTGGATATCTTACACGCAGACTTGTGGAAATTGTTCAACACATTGTTGTACGTAGAACAGATTGTGGTACTATCCGAGGTATTTCTGTGAGTCCTCAAAACGGGACGATACCGGAAAGGATTTTTATACAAACATTAATTGGTCGTGTATTAGCAGATGATATATATATGGGCCCACGATGCATTGCCGTTAGAAATCAAGATATTGGGATTGGACTTGTCAATCGATTTCTAACCTTTCAAACACAACCAATATCTATTCGAACCCCTTTTACTTGTAGTAGTACATCTTGGATCTGCCAATTATGTTATGGCCGAAGTCCTACTCATGGGGACCTGGTAGAATTGGGAGAAGCTGTAGGTATTATCGCGGGCCAATCTATTGGGGAACCCGGCACTCAACTAACATTAAGAACCTTTCATACCGGCGGAGTATTCACAGGGGGTACTGCAGAACATGTGCGAGCCCCTTCCAATGGAAAAATGAAATTCAATGAAGATTTAGTTCATCCCACACGTACACGTCATGGGCATCCCGCTTTTATATGTTATATATACTTGTATGTAACTATTGAGAGTGAAGATAGTCTACACAAGGTCACTATTCCGCCAAAAAGTTTTATTTTAGTCCAAAATGATCAATATGTACAATCAGAACAAGTTATTGCTGAGATTCGCGCGGGAACCTATACGTTTAATTTTAAAGAGAGGGTTAGAAAACATATTTATTCTAACTCAGAGGGAGAAATGCACTGGAGTACCGATGTATACCATGCACCGGAATTTACATACAGTAATGTACATCTCTTACCAAAAACAAGTAATTTATGGATATTATCAGGAGGTTCATGCCGCTCTAGTGTAGCCTCTTTTTCGCTTCAAAAGGATCAAGATAAAATTAGCGTTCATTCTCTTTCTGCTGAAGGAAGATCTATTTCTAGTCTGTCAGGAAATAATGATCAAGTAAGACAAAAATTCTTTAGTTCAGATATCTTTGGTAAAAAAAAAAAACAAAGTGAGATTCCTGATTATTCAGAACTTAATCAAAGGGGTCATTGTAATTTAATATATCCTGTTATTCTCTACGAAAATTTTTATTTATTGGCAAAGAGACGAAGAAATAGATTCATCATTCCATTACAATTGATTCCAGAACGAGAAAAAGGGCTAATGCCTCCTTCCGGTATTTCGATTGAAATACCCGGAAATGGTATTTTTCGTAAAAAAGGTATTCTTGCTTATTTTGATGATCTTCAATACAGAAGAAAGAATTCAGGCATTACGAAATATGGGACTACAGGGGGGCATTCCATCCTCAAAAAGGAGGATTTGATTGAGTATCGAGGGGTCAAAGAATTGAAGCCAAAATACCAAATGAAAATAGATCGATTTTTTTTCATTCCCGAGGAGGTACATATTTTGACAGAATCTTCTTCCATAATGGTACAGAACAATAGTCTCATTGGACTAGATACACGAATCACTTTAAATACAAGAAGCCGAGCGGGCGGATTGGTCCGAGTGGAGAGAAAAAAAAAATGGATTGAACTTAAAATCTTTTCTGGAGATATCCATTTTCCTGGAGAGATGGATAAGATATCCCGACACAATGATATCTTGCTCCCGCTTGGAGCGGCAAAAAAAAATGCTAAGGAATCAAAAAAAAAATTGAAAAATTGGATCTATGTCCAATGGATCCCACCTAACAAGAAAAAGTATTTTGTTTTGGTTCGACCCGTAATCATATATGAGATAGCGGACGGTATAAATTTAGTAACACTTTTCTCCCAGGATCTGTTGCACGAAAGGGATAATATGGAACTTAGAATTGTCAATTATATCCTTTATGGCAATGGCAAACCAATTCGGGGAATTTATGGAACAAGTATTCAATTAGTTCGGACTTGTTTATTGTTGAATTGGAAACAAGACAAAAAAAGTTCTTCTGTCGAAGAGGCCCGCGCCTCTTTTGTTGAAGTAAATACAAATGGTATGAGTCGAGACTTCCTGCGAATCGATTTAGTGAAATCCCATATTTCGTATATCAGAAAAAGGAAAGATCCGTCAGGTTCAGGATGGATCTTTGATAAGAGGCCAGACCGCACCAGTATCAATCCATTTTATTCTATTTCTTCCAAGGCAGGGATTCAACAATCACTTAGCCAAAATCAAGTAACTATTCGTACGTTGTTGAAGAGGAATAAGGAATGCCAATCTTTTATAATTTTATCATCATCTAATTGTTTTCAAATGGGCCCATTCAACGATGTAAAATATTACAATGGTGTAATAAAAAAAGAATCAATGAAAAGAGATAGTCTAATTCCAATTAGGAATTCCTTGGGACCTTTAGGATTAGGAAGAACCCCTCAAATTGCGCATTTTTATTCATTTTACCATTTAATAACTTATAATCAGATCTCGGTAACTAAATATTTACAACTTGACAATTTCAAACAGACTTTTCAAGTGCTTAAATATTATTTAATGGATGAAAATGGTAGGGTTTCTATTTATAATAATCCCGATCCGCGCGGTAACATCGTTTTGAATCCATTCAATTTGAATTGGAATTTTCTCCATCATAATTATTGTGAAGAAGCGTCTAGAATAATTAGCCTTGGGCAGTTTATTTGTGAAAATTTATGTATAGCCAAAAATGGACCGCACTTAAAATCGGGTCAAGTTCTAATTGTTCAAATTGACTCTGTAGTAATAAGAGCAGCTAAAGCTTATTTGGCCACTCCGGGAGCAACCATTCATGGCCATTATGGAGAAATCCTTTACGAAGGAGATATATTAGTTATATTTATATATGAAAAATCGAGATCTAGGGATATAACGCAAGGTCTTCCAAAAGTGGAACAGGTGTTAGAAGTGCGTTCGATTGATTCAATATCGATGAACCTAGAAAAGAGAATTGAGGGTTGGAACAAGAGTATAACAAAAATTATTGGAATTCCTTGGAGATTCTTGATTGGTGCTGAGCTAACTATAGTGCAAGGGCGTATCTCTTTGGTTAATAAGATCAAAAAAGTTTATCGGTCTCAGGGTGTGCAGATTCATAATCGACATATAGAAATTATTGTGCGTCAAATAACATCAAAAGTGTTGGTTTCAGAAGAGGGAATGTCTAATGTTTTTTCACCCGGAGAACTGATTGAATTGTTGCGGGCGGAACGAACAGGGCGCGCCTTGGAAGAAGCGATCTGTTACCGAGCTATCTTATTGGGAATAACGAAAGCATCTCTAAATACTCAAAGTTTTATATCCGAAGCAAGTTTTCAAGAAACGGCTCGAGTTTTAGCAAAAGCCGCTCCCCGGGGTCGTATCGATTGGTTGAAAGGTCTGAAAGAGAACGTTGTTCTAGGGGGGATGATACCCGTTGGTACGGGATTCAACGGATTAGTGCAACGTTCAAGGCAACATACCAACATTCCTTTGGAAACCAAAAACAATAAACTATTCGAGGCAGAAATGCGAGATATTTTGTTCCACCACAGAGAATTATTTGATTTTTTCATTTCAAGGAATTTACACGATACACTGAGACAATCATTTCGAGGGTTGAATGATTCCTAAGAGCGGATTCATCCCCTTTCTTTTTAGCTATTTGTATTTGCGGTCATTTTTTTTTTTTTTATTTTATTTGGTAATAGTAATAAAGATAATAAAATAACAAATAGAATAGAAAGAAATTACTATTAATGGTTTGAATCGTGTATCAATGGCCAATATCCGTTAGAGGTAGAAACGAAGGTTCCATCGGAACAATTATTTATTTCTATTTAATTATTTATTTCTATTTCAGGGCACCTCGCCTCTCTTTTTTTTAATAAAAAGAAAGGAGGTGTGGATAAATAAATGACAAGAAGATATTGGAACATCCATTTGGAAGAAATGATGGAAGCAGGAGTTCATTTTGGTCATGGTACTAGTAAATGGAATCCTAGAATGGAACCTTATATCTCTTCAAAGCGTAAAGGTATTCATATTATAAATCTTATTAGAACTGCCCGTTTTTTATCAGAAGCTTGTGATTTAGTTTTTGATACAGCAAGTAGGGGAAAGCAATTCTTAATTGTTGGTACCAAAAATAAAGCAGCCGATTCAGTAGCACGGGCTGCAATAAGGGCCCGTTGTCATTATGTTAATAAAAAATGGCTAGGCGGTATGTTAACGAATTGGTATACTACAGAAACGATACTTCATAAGTTCAGAGACTTGAGAACGGAACAAAAGATGGGGAGACTCAATCGTCTTCCGAAAAGAGATTCAGCTATGTTGAAGAGACAATTATCTCACTTGCAAACATATCTGGGCGGGATCAAATATATGACTGGATTACCCGATGTTGTAATAATCGTTGATCAGCAAGAAGAATATATGGCTCTTCGAGAATGTATGATTTTGGGAATTCCAACGATTTGTTTAATCGATACAAATTGTGACCCAGATCTCGCTGCTATTTCGATCCCAGCAAATGATGACGCGATAGCTTCAATCCGATTAATTCTTAACAAATTAGTATTTGCAATTTGTGAGGGTCGTTCTAGTTATATACGAAATCCTTGATTCATATTAATAATGAATAATAAAATGAAAAAATTCTTTTGGGAACTCCATAGATTTATGAAATCGGTTATGATTCTTAAAAGAGATACAAGTAACTAGGGATATTATGTAATTAATTGGTATACAAATATATATAAGTCAACTAGGCAAGTCGAAAAAAGAGAAGGTTGAATCAAAATAATTCTTTTTAAAGTTCTATTTTTTTCAGAGGGCAATATGAATGTTCTATTATGTTATATCAACACACTAAAAGGCTTATACGATATATCCGGTGTGGAAGTCGGCCAACACTTCTATTGGAAAATAGGAGGTTTTCAAGTCCATGCCCAAGTAATTATTACTTCTTGGGTTGTAATTGCTATCTTATTAGGTTCAGCCATTATAGCTGTTCGTAATCCACAAACCATTCCTACCGACAGTCAGAATTTCTTCGAATATGTTCTTGAATTCATTCGAGATGTGAGCAAAACTCAGATTGGTGAAGAATACGGTCCATGGGTTTCCTTTATTGGAACTTTGTTTCTATTTATTTTTGTTTCGAATTGGTCAGGTGCTCTTTTACCTTGGAAAATCATACAGTTACCTCATGGGGAATTAGCCGCGCCTACAAATGATATAAATACTACTGTTGCTTTAGCTTTACTCACGTCAGTAGCATATTTCTATGCGGGTCTTAGTAAAAAAGGATTAGGTTATTTTGGTAAATACATTCAACCAACTCCAATCCTTTTACCCATTAATATTTTAGAAGATTTCACAAAACCCCTATCACTTAGTTTTCGACTTTTCGGAAATATATTAGCTGATGAATTGGTAGTTCTTGTTCTTGTTTCTTTAGTACCTTCAGTGGTTCCTATACCCGTCATGTTACTTGGATTATTTACAAGCGGTATTCAAGCTCTTATTTTTGCAACCTTAGCTGCGGCTTATATAGGTGAATCCATGGAGGGGCATCATTGACTAGTTTTCGAAATAGTCTTTTTTAGTTTAAGCCTTACGCAATATATGTGCGTATCAAGATAATCCGCTTAAGGAGCATAATATATAATATATAAAAATAAATAGATAAATTATATAAATATAAACTATATAAAGTATAGAAGTAATAGTCAAAAATAAGATATTAGCGGTATAAAGGAATTGCAACAAACAAAAGGGGAAGTAAAAAAAAGGAAAGAGATCGAAAAGATCTTTTTCCTAAAATTCCAGTTCGGTCTATTTATCCCCCCCCAATGAATACTATCTTTATATTGTTTTGTTTATTTAATTCCAATATTCAATATTATTAGATATTAGTAATCATAATCTGAATACTAATTAGGATTGTAATACTTATAGTATATTATGGTGTGCTATTTTAAAAAAGATGTTATTGTTATATAGAAAAATTCCCATTCAAGTTGATTTCATCCAATTAAACGGTTGATCAAAAGAGAATTTTAATAAATAATAAATTACCTGAACCTAGATCAATCAAATACTTCTATTTCGATGCAACGATTCGATCTAACGAATTTGTCCACGTAGATTGATTGTACCTGCGTCGGCGAGTAAAAAAAGAAAAAAGAAAGATTTACAAAAAACTAAATTCAAATTTATAAAAAAAAATGGATTGGTTAGGGGGGGCCGAACTAGATGTATGTACTCTAATTAGTATAAGACAACTCTCGTGAATGTTTCGAAGAATGATTCTATAATCCGATTGAATGTAAGATATGAATGGTTGATTTACGTTATCCAAGAAACACATGTATATGTAATAGTAGATATGAATTAGTTATATATGTAATATCTAAGCGGCTCTATTACTGTGAATTTAGATAGGAATTCCAATGGAATCCCCTCCATTTCCTTTGTAGTTGTGAATTGAATATTAAATGAATAAAATAAAGTGACTATTGAATAAAGAGATTCAATCAAGAAAATAAGAAAAAACGAAAACTTCAAAAAGAATGGTATGGATTCACAAAAATTCTGTGAATAAAAACTAAAAAAGAAATATCGAAGCCATTCTGATGATTCAATAATAATATTATTGCTTCAATTCCGAGTTCTTATTTCCTTCGACTGTATAGATCTTAGCGATGGAATAATTAAGTCCTAATTTATTGGTTGATTGTATCATTAACTATTTACTTATTTTGGTGTGAGGAACTTATCATGAATCCACTGATTTCTGCCGCTTCCGTTATTGCTGCCGGGTTGGCCGTCGGGCTTGCTTCTATTGGACCTGGGGTTGGTCAAGGTACTGCTGCGGGCCAAGCTGTAGAAGGGATCGCGAGACAGCCCGAGGCGGAGGGAAAAATACGAGGTACTTTATTGCTTAGTCTGGCTTTTATGGAAGCTTTAACAATTTATGGACTGGTTGTAGCGTTAGCACTTTTGTTTGCGAATCCCTTTGTTTAATCCGAAAAAAAAAATACGTATTTTTTATTAGTTTATTTCCTTGGACTTACTGCTTTTTTTGAATTCTATTAGGATTTCACTCCTCCAATTATTTGGTGGGACACTAACCCATGGGAAGGACTGGTTAGAGAATGGGGAATTAGCAGAACGACTCGCCTTCTTCCTTCCCATTGTTAGTCCAATGGAATAGTTTTTTAGGAAGTGTTACAACAAACGAGATATTTTGCAATTGACATGACATAAGCAAAAGGCCTGGGACTTAATTCTAATAATACTAAGTATCACTTTTTTTCTCAATTGGAAATTTCCAATTGAGAAAAAAAATATATTTTTATTTTCTAAATATAGTTAAATAAAATATAAAATAGAAAATAAAAATAAATAGATAATTAGTCTATCTATATATAAGAGGAGATTATATGAAAAATCTAACCGATTCTTTCCTTTCCTTGGGTTTATGGTCATCCGCCGGGAGTTTCGGGTTTAATACCGATATTTTAGCAACAAATCCAATAAATCTAAGTGTAGTGCTCGGCCTATTGATTTTTTTTGGAAAGGGAGTGTGTGCGAGTTGTTTATTTCAAGAATAGGCTGGATCCAACCAACTGCACTTTTTTTGTTATAACAGGGAAGGGTGCATGATCGCGCGAATTACTTTTGAATAAATTAAGAAATCATATTTCAGAACCATAGCATTTCGCGATTCATTAGTAAATTCACTTTGATTCTCTATGAACCAATCATAATGATGTGGAATAATTAACATGGTTAAAGCTAAATCGTTTGAAGTCCATACTCAGCAAGGTATTCTTTCTACTATTAGGTTAATATGGAAACAGTTTCAAAATGAATAGTTAGAAAGTTTTTTTCGATATATAACACTCATGTCGATAAAATGATTTGAACCCTTTATACTTTAATTATAATATTTTTTTTTCTATTTATTTATTATTTATTCTTTTTTAACAACTATTCATATTTCATATTCAAAAAAAAAAATATCAAAACGGATCATTAATCCAAGACCAGAATATTCGGAGGACTCTTCTGAACAAACAAATAATTGTCAGCAACGTTGTTTCTTTTTTTTTTTTCAATGTCAGCAACGTTGTTTCTTTTTTTTTTTTCAAATCCAAAGAATTTTTCTTAATTTATACGTAGGTCATCGATTCAGCATTGGATAAAAAAGAGGGGTTGAAATACTCATAATTTTTTTTCCAATAAATAATAAATAAATAGAAAAAAAAATATTATAATAAAAAAAAAATGGGAATTTCTCATAAATAATTGAAGTAATTGGGCGCGAGAGCCAAATGATTTGAAAGCTTCGTGTTTGGTTCGGGAAGGGATCGTGGAAGTTTTGAAATAAATGGAAAGATAATCTACTTTCATTAAGTGATTTATTAGATAATCGAAAACAGAGGATCTTGAAGACTATTCGAAATTCAGAAGAACTACGCAGGGGAGCCATTGAACAGCTGGAAAAAGCCCGGGCACGTTTAAGGAAAGTGGAAATGGAAGCGGATCAGTTTCGGGTGAATGGATACTCTGATATAGAACGAGAAAAGTCGAACTTGATTAATTCAACTTATCAAACTTTGGAACAATTCGAAATTTACAAAAATGAAAACATTCGTTTTGAACAACAAAGAGCGAGTAATCAAGTCCGACAACGGGTTTTCCAACAAGCCTTAAAAGGA